CCGTGCTGACGAATAACCAACCCGCAATGAAAAGGGAAGGTATAGTAATGCTATGAATGACCCAGTATCGAATACTGGTAATAATATCAGCAAAAGAACGTTCTCCTGTGCTTCCAGACATGCCGAGCTCCACGTATTCTTGTACAGTCAAAAAGGGGATCGATTCCGTAAAAGATGAGATCAGTAAATGGGAATTCACTGAAATTGAATCTTTGTGAGATCGTCAATAGGGTACCAAGGGTGTCTTTAGAGTATACCGAATCAGTATAGCTATCCTTCTTCTGACACAGCAACGCAATTTCACAATTAGTATCTAAATGGAGTGCTAGAGACTTTCTTTTTTCTTTTATTGTTGCCTGTCGATGTAGTATTCTATACTATTCAATAAAAAAATTTTCAAATTCCTGTAGTAGTATAAGGGTTCTCTCCATTATCGGCTTCGGATTAGAAACTGAAGATCAGATAAAATGTGAATACAACGGGTTGCTTTCAAATAATTCGCGAGTGGGATTATCATATTCCATTCCCCTACACCTACAATTCAATTAGATCCAAAATATAAAAATATTCTTTCTTTTTGTGTTTGTAGAAGATGTTTTTTGTTGGAACCCCCCCCCCCTTTTTTTTTTTCATTTTTAAGGAATTGGTTAGTTGTCCAGTAAGAAGTAAGACTAGCCGATAGTCTTCGACGAAAGAAAGAGAACAAAGAAGAAAATAATCAATATTCGCGATGCACGCATTGTTGTATTAGAACCAAAAGGCCGTTCTTGATCGAATTATAATTATAAAAGGGCGGGGGGCTCTCTAATTTAAGATATGTAAAGAAAAAATGTATAAGTTTCGCACGATTAGATCATGCGAAACTCTTTTTCTTCTCATTAGAGATATTATGAGAATGAACCTACTACTGAATCTAATGAGGTCAAATCAAATTAAAGTAAAAAAGAAAAGGGAAAGTAATAAAGTAAAAGTAAAAAAAAGGGAGATTCTAGTATAATATAAGGTCATTCTTTGTTCGAAAATACACAATGTATTCGATACAATAATAAAAAAAAAGATCAAAATAAAAATAGAAATGATTTTCCAATTTTAAAGCGATTCAATTTCATTTTTTGAATGAAGTTACACAACAGAGTTTTTTATTATTTCTAATTTTGATTATTAATTATATAATATTAGTATAAGAATATTAGTTTTTAAGATGAATCTGTTGATTGGGAATTAGGGGATGCTCAGATATCACAGATGATGAATTGATTTCTTACCTATGTCACTCCCATTTTTTTTTATTACTGTTTAGAAGGATTGATGAATCAAAAACTTTCAATTGAAAGAATAAGTGAAATTGGTCTTTTTGCTTATTCTTGTTTGTATCTTTCAAAAATTTGAATTTAGGGAAGTGCTTTCTAAACATATGTATAAAAAGACCATATTTCATTTAGCCTCTTTATGCTTACTATAACTAGTTATTTCGGTTTTCTACTAGCGGTTTTAACTATAACCTCAGCTCTATTTATCGGGTTGAACAAGATACGACTTATTTGAAATTAATTGAACAAACGATTCATAAAAAAACGAAATCTTTCTGTGTTATTCCATATATTCTATAGTTTCTTAAGTTTCTTACCGTGTCAATTTCCAATTTTTGGTCATTGAGATTCATGGGCAATATGAATTAATAGTTAAGAATAGATATTACCTCTCCTTTTCCTCTTTCAAACAAATTGAAATGATTGAAGTTTTTCTATTTGGAATTGTCTTAGGTCTAATTCCTATTACTTTGGCTGGATTATTTGTAACCGCATATTTACAATACAGACGCGGCGATCAGTTGGACCTTTAATTAATTAATAGCTCTTTTTTTGATTGACCCCTACTTGCTTTATTAATTTTAATACATAGGGCAGGGATCAAATTGAAATTGCTGTTCAATTATTTCATTTCAGTGTAATTTTCGACCTAAGAATAACAAGAATGGGATCACGCTCTGTAGGATTTGAACCTACGACATCGGGTTTTGGAGACCCGCGTTCTACCGAACTGAACTAAGAGCGCTTTATTATCACACTAAATATTTTGTAAGTAACCCTAATATATTATATTTTTGCATGCGTATCCTATTCTATAGTAGAATAGAGTCAAATGAAAGATTGATCATGTTATGGATGCCCAATTTAATCGATTTCAATTGGTCCCTCGTTACGATTCCTGCTCATAAGATAAGTAATAGAATAGGTAGGGATGACAGGATTTGAACCCGTGACATTTTGTACCCAAAACAAACGCGCTACCAAGCTGCGCTACATCCCTTTCAATTGGGTTACAGTGTCATTGTAGAGAATACCCGTATTGTTTTCCACATCTTTATTTACTCCATTTCTATACAAAAATTATCTTGTCATTTCTTCTTTTTGATCTCATATCATAGAACATATAATTAATTATTAATTAATTATAATAAACTACTTATATGCGTTACGTATAATGAAACCCGCTGTAAAAAAAATGAATATTTTTGGGAAACGCTGGTACAGAAAAGGGCACGTTTTTTTTAAGAAAAGGAATATTCTACTGAATCGTTGTACATTTCAATTTGAATTAGGGATTCCGCGGACAAATACAAGCGATCATTAACTCCATATATGTCTGATCATATATGTATTACAAATTCCAATAAAGAAGGAGGATTTCAAATAAAATGCGAGATCTAAAAACATATCTCTCCGTGGCGCCGGTAGTAAGTACTATATGGTTCGGGTTTTTAGCAGGTCTATTGATAGAGATCAATCGTTTATTTCCGGATGCGCTGATATTCCCCTTTTTTTCATTCTAGTTAGTAACATGGGAAGTGGTGAAGAAGATTAGGGATTTAATAAAATCTCTGTGACTAATCCCTCCCCTTCCCATCTTTTAATTTTAGAATTTTTAAAATTTGAATAAGTTCGAAAAGAGAAAGAATAAAAGTGGATTCAAATTCAGTGAAACTCGGAACTCGGGCCTCAGGCCCGAGGCTCGAATTAAAATAAAATTTTTCATTTAAATTATTTAAATGAAAATAATTAAAAAGAGAATGAGAACGGAAATGGAAATTGATGGATAGGTCAACAATATCATACAAAATACTTAAATGAAAGACGAAACGCTATATTGGGATTAGAAATGTAGTTAGAAATCATTGTATTACTTATTATTACTATCTTGATTGCAACGAAATTTTTCATAATTTTATTTCGAGTTAGCAACTTCTATTTTTTTTTTCGTTCCTTTTTTCTCTTTGGATCGCAAAATAGAATAGTTGAGTGAATCAAAAATACAAAGGGGGTTCATGGCCAAGGGGAAAGATGTTCGAGTAACAGTTATTTTGGAATGTACCAATTGTGCTGTTCGAAATGATGCTAATAAGGAATCAAAGAGGGTTGGTATTTCCAGATATATTACTCAAAAGAATCGACACAATACGCCTAGTCGATTGGAATTGAGAAAATTCTGTCCCTTTTGTTACAAATATACAATTCATGGGGAGATAAAGAAATAGATGGAACCGATTACACATATGTATTGTATGTCATCCTTCCAAGGAAGATGAAAAATGTCATATACCATATATTATATATAACATATATTTAAAGATAAACAAACCAAAAAGAAATCCCCGATAAAATTAGGATTTTCGGGATAAGGAATAAACAAATCATGGATAAATCCAAGCGACTCTATTTTAAATCCAAGCGATCTTTTCGTAGGCGTTTGCCCCCGGTTGGGTCGGGGGATCGAATTGATTATAGAAACATGAGTTTAATTAGTCGATTTATTAGTGAACAAGGAAAGATATTATCTAGACGGGTGAATAGATTAAACTTAAAACAACAACGATTAATTACTATTGCTATCAAGCAAGCTCGTATTTTATCTTTGTTACCCTTTCTTAATAATGAGAAACAATTTGAAAGAGGTGAGTCGGCTGCTAGAACTGCGGGTCTTAGAATCAAAAAGGGGGATAGGCTTACTCTTCACTTGAATCAAAATTCCAATACGAACTCAAAGGCGGATTGATGTTTTGTTCGAAAAATTCGCGAATTAAGATGTGAGTGTCGTGTCATAAGAAAAAAAGTATCGGGGAAAAAGAATAAATCTTTTTTTATTGAACGTCTTGTTTGTTCATTTTGACGACTTTATCATATTATTTGATTATATTTTATCATACTAATTTCTATTCTACCTTCCCGGAGTTAATTTTACAGCGCACTCCATTAAAATTTAAAACATTCCTATGGAGTCCTTCCAATCTACTTATTTTATAATCTCAGTGGAAATCATAGAAAGACAATTTCTATTTAATATAGCTATTTGCGCAAGTATTTTACGATTAAGAAGCAACTGCTTCTTGTACAGATTGTGTATGATAATATTATAACTATAGTATACTAAATTCCCTCGAATTGCTGCATTTATCCGAGTGATCCACAAACGGCGAAAATATCTCTTTTGCCTACCTCTATCCCGATAAGCCGAAAACAAAGCTCTTATTTTCTGTTGAGTAATAGTTCGAGTAAGTCTTGAATGAGCCCCTCGAAAGCTTGATGCAAATAAACGAATTTTTGTTCTACGTCTCCGAGCTATACATCCTCGTTTAATTCTGGTCATTGAATAAATGAAACTTTGATAAATAACTAATTGATTTCTTTTCTTTCAGTTATTCCCTTCCCCTTTACTAGTTTGTTAATAACAAAACGGATCCTTCCAATGTATAAAATAAAAACTCCAACGGCTTTTGCTACTATAACCTTCCCGCCCACGATTTTTTCTTTTTTTTTTATAGGCATTTTACCTCGAAATAAGAAATAATATTGATACTAGATATTAAAAAAAGCATATTAATATTAAATAAAAACAAAAAGTAGTAAATATAAAATAGAAATGAATAAAAAAAAAAATAGTGGGTTCCATCGTTTCTATGGTTACTTCTTAAACGGCGAGATCCCTTCTATACACCGGAGCCCCTTCTTTTCTTTCATTTAATCAATGCTATTGTTAACTTGTACAGTTCACACTTTTTGGCTCTACCCATGAATTATTCAGTAATCCGTCTTTCACAACGAGATCCACTTATACAGTAACGGTATTTAATTATGAAGATTAACTGTGTAGCTGACCCTCTTAGTCCGTTGTTGAAAGAGTAAGGGCGTAATCTTTCTTGCCTTTAAATGGGATTCCCCCCGCTTAATGGATAAACATTTGCTACCAATGGGAAATTCTTTCTCATCTTAAATTGAAAATGGAGACAATTGGATTTACACCACTAGAAACCATAAATTTTGATACACAATAGAAGGGTATGATAGATACTTTTTAGATAGTGAATGGGGTTCTTCCGTTTTATTTTATCTTATTTACTGTTACTGATCACTGATACTGGAAAAATGGGTTCTTTTCTTTTGCCCCAGTCCATGCTCTGAACGAGTCACACATACACCCTAGTACATGTTCCTCGTCGCTGAGGGCATCCCCCAAGGGCGGGGGATTTCGTAACATTTCTGATTGGCTTTCTCGTCTTTCTAATAAGTTGTTTAATAGTTGGCATGTTGACTCGTATACATAATGAGCTGGTTTAGATCGATCCTAACCGGCCGATTAGGAATTACTTCTATAGTAATAAATTAATTAATAGAATACTCTATCAAACCCAGTAAGAAGATAAAATTTCAAATGGCGTATTTGTATTTGCGCGAAATCCCTGTTATTTTTTATTCTACCCCTACATGATCAACAATTCCATGAGCTTGGGCTTCTGTTGCTGACATAAAAACATCTCTTTCCATGTCTTCGGATACAACCCATAGAGGTGTGCCTGTTCTTTGTACATAAACCCTTGTAATGGTTTCGCGCAGCTTCATCATTTCTTCCGCTTCCAGGATAAATTCTCCTGCGGGTGCCTCATAAAAAGAACTAGCAGGTTGATGGATCATTACCCTGATTATATAACCTAATAAATGGTTCTTCTATCTCGAAGAGAAATCAAAGAGAATAAATTAAATAACGAGTAATGATATGAAAACCAAAAGATAGAATTGAACAACCAACCGTACAGGCATCTCTTGCGCATTGCATACGGCTATACAATGGAATTTACTTTATAACCTCCATTCCATTGAAGAAGTATAAAATCAAATTCAAATATTCAAATATAGGGCCTATCAGACCCCGATCGGTAAATAATCCAATAACCATCCTTCATTTTATTTTGGAGTAGTTAAAACATACTATGATGGTTCCGTTGCTTTATATATTTATTTAGTCTGTTATTAAGCAATCCCAAAGTTTCTTTTTTTTGTATTCTTTCCTAAGATAAATATTGTTATTATCCCTCTGGTGTGAAAACAAAAAAGTTTGTGACGCTGCAATAGGCTTCCGATAAATCAGATAAAATCGGAAATGCCCTTTATCTCATACTATTCGTTCGATATATAATCTAATGATTGATTTTTGAAAAAAAAAAACAAAAATAAAAAAAAAAAGGTTTCTCATATCGAATTCAAAATGCCATGCTATTATTACTTAATAGTCATATTTCATATGGCGAAGGCATAGTCTTCTTTTTTCTCTCAAATACAAAACTCATTGGCGCCGAGCATGAGGGAATGCTAGACGTTTGGTAATTTCTCCTCCGACCAGAAGAAAAGATCCTATTGAAGCGGCCAATCCCATGCATATTGTCTGTACATCTGGTTGTACAAATTGCATAGTATCATAAATAGCTACTCCGGGTATTACCCACCCCCCGGGAGAGTTTATAAACAAATACAGATCTTTGCTATCATCCTCTAGACTGAGATATACCATAAGACCAATAATTTGATTCGAGAGATCGCTATCAACCTCTTGGCCTAAAAAAAGTAATCTTGCTCGATAAAGTCGGTTGATTAGGATATAATTGTATCCTTAGGAACCGTACGCGCACCTTTTGATGCATACGGTTTACCAAAAATCGCGCAAAAAAAAAGAATCAATGTGTAGATTGCAGCCCTCATTCTTTTTTATTTTCATAGGGGGCTCTTTCTAACTTCTAACAAAGGGCTTTTTTTCTTCCATTTTTCAAGAAGGATTTGTTTTGGCCTGTTTACTTTACCTATATATATAAATAAAATATATATATAAATAATTTACTAAACTTATCGAATGAACTTCTCATTGATGTATTGTTTCATCGAGATCGAATCCAAATAACGATGCCATTTTCTTGTTCCTGAATGGGCTTTTTCAATTTTTTTAGGTTTATGCTCTACTCCGAGTAAAGATAGGCCCGATTTTTATTTGCACATATAGGGCAAATGTCCCAATACCACGTCTTTTTGCTATGGCTTTTTTTATTTTTCAATTTCATTTATTTCATGTCTTCCACTAAATATTCAATGTATTCATTATATTACTCGATTGATTAAACAGTTTGAGATCGCTCCTGTTTATAAATAGAATATTATAAAAGTAGTAATCTTAGATATATTACCAATTGGGTTTTTTCTAAACGGAGCCTGGATACTTCATTTTTTTGGTCCAGTCGAGCCAACCATAAATTATTCTAATTGATAATATTAATCTGATACCCCTACAAAAAATAAATAGGATTAAATTGTATTTCACGCTCCAAACTTTTGATAATTCAATCAATCTTTTTTGGGCGAAAGAGGGGATATCTCGATCAGGGGAGAGAATGGGGAAATTCCATGTGACCCAATATATCTGACAAGTCGCACTATATGTCAACCCACGATGCATCTTCCTCTCCAGGACTTCGAAAAGGTACTTTTGGAACACCAATAGGCATAAAATGAAAGAAAAAAATTAAGTACTATATCTTACTTTGATGTGGAAGCGTAACAACGGGTTTATTGTCTTAATAAGATTAGCCTTTATCATAGTTTATCCATAAATTGAATAAGTTCATAACAATAACATAAAAAAAGAAAACCGAATGATTATGACTAAAGGAAAATTTTTACGAAACGAATGGGTCTTTGGAATGATATGAACAAATGGGTATGTCTTCACTCAGAGAAAATTAAAGTGGGATCAATCCCCTCTACCATTGCGTATTGGTACTTATCGGGTATAGAATAGATCTGCTTATTTTTGTTCCTACAAATGGAATTCGTCTATTATTACTATCTATTATTATTACTAAAAGAATAGAACAAATATTAATTCTTTCCTCGAGAAAATCTACCGAAAGAGTGGGTCCGGAGCATAGTTTTTTTACTTTTTACAATGCAATAAAGTTACATAGTGTCTATTATTCGTTGATTAAAGGGGTATTTCCATGGGTTTGCCTTGGTATCGTGTTCATACCGTCGTATTGAATGATCCGGGTCGTTTGATTTCTGTTCATATAATGCATACAGCTCTAGTTGCTGGTTGGGCCGGTTCGATGGCTCTATACGAACTAGCGGTTTTTGATCCCTCTGACCCCGTTCTTGATCCAATGTGGAGACAGGGTATGTTTGTTATACCCTTCATGACTCGTTTAGGAATAACCAATTCATGGGGCGGTTGGAGTATCACAGGAGGTACTATAACGAATCCGGGTATTTGGAGTTACGAAGGTGTGGCCGGGGCACATATTGTGTTTTCCGGCTTATGCTTTTTGGCAGCTATTTGGCATTGGGTGTACTGGGATCTAGAAATATTTTCTGATGAACGTACAGGAAAACCTTCTTTAGATTTACCTAAGATTTTTGGAATTCATTTATTTCTTTCAGGGTTGGCTTGTTTTGGGTTTGGCGCATTTCATGTAACGGGGTTGTATGGTCCTGGAATATGGGTGTCCGATCCTTATGGACTAACCGGAAGGGTACAATCTGTAAATCCAGCGTGGGGTGTGGAAGGTTTTGATCCTTTTGTTCCGGGAGGAATAGCCTCTCATCATATTGCAGCAGGGACATTGGGCATATTAGCCGGCCTATTCCATCTTAGTGTCCGTCCGCCCCAACGTCTATACAAAGGATTACGCATGGGAAATATTGAAACCGTCCTTTCCAGCAGTATCGCTGCTGTCTTTTTTGCCGCTTTTGTTGTTGCTGGAACTATGTGGTATGGTTCAGCAACTACCCCGATTGAATTATTTGGTCCCACTCGTTATCAATGGGATCAGGGATACTTCCAGCAAGAAATATATCGAAGAGTTAGCGCTGGGATAGCCGAAAATCAAAGTTTATCAGAGGCTTGGTCTAAAATTCCTGAAAAATTGGCTTTTTATGATTACATCGGTAATAATCCGGCAAAGGGGGGATTATTCAGAGCGGGCTCAATGGACAACGGGGATGGAATAGCTGTTGGGTGGTTAGGACACCCTATCTTTAGAGATAAGGAAGGGCGTGAACTTTTTGTACGTCGTATGCCCACTTTTTTTGAAACATTTCCGGTTGTTTTGGTAGACGGAGACGGTATTGTTAGAGCCGATGTTCCGTTTCGAAGGGCAGAGTCGAAGTATAGTGTCGAACAAGTAGGTGTAACTGTGGAGTTCTATGGTGGCGAACTGAATGGAGTCAGTTATAGTGATCCTGCTACTGTGAAAAAATATGCTCGACGCGCTCAATTGGGCGAAATTTTTGAATTAGATCGTGCTACTTTGAAATCCGATGGTGTTTTTCGTAGCAGTCCAAGGGGTTGGTTTACTTTTGGCCATGCTTCATTTGCTCTGCTCTTCTTCTTCGGACATATTTGGCATGGCGCTAGAACCTTGTTCCGAGATGTTTTTGCCGGTATTGACCCAGATTTGGATGCTCAAGTAGAATTTGGAACATTCCAAAAACTTGGGGATCCTACTACAAGACGACAAGTAGTCTGATACAAGATTGATTTCTTACTTTTATTTTTGTGATTTAATAACATAGACAGGGAGCCGGATAAATCTTGATTTGAATCGCTGCCTTTGCCCTTTCCTTGACTCTTTCTCTTTAGTTATCCGGGAGACGACCCAAAATAAACAGGCATGGAAGCTATAATTGTAAACCACAATCGAATCTATGGAAGCATTGGTTTATACATTCCTCTTAGTCTCGACTCTGGGAATAATATTTTTCGCCATCTTTTTTCGGGAACCACCTAAAGTTCCAACTAAAAAGATGAAATGATTTTTTATTATCTCGATTGAAGTAATGAGCCTCCCAATATTGGGAGGCTCATTACTTCAACTAGTCTCCGTGTTCCTCGAATGGATCTCTTAGTTGTTGAGAGGGTTGCCCAAAAGCAGTATATAAGGCGTACCCAGTAAAACTTACAAGTAAACCAGATATAGAGATGGCAACTAAGGTTGCTGTTTCCATTATTATATAATTTTAAGACCACAATGGATCTATGCTAAGATCATTTATTTACAATATAATGGTATACAAAGTCAACGGCTCTCACTGAATACAAAATAGGATTTATGGCTACACAAACCGTTGAGAATAGTTCTAGATCTGGTCCAAGACGAACCATTGTAGGGGATTTATTGAAACCACTGAATTCGGAATATGGTAAAGTAGCTCCAGGTTGGGGAACTACTCCTTTGATGGGTATTGCAATGGCTCTATTTGCGATATTCCTATCTATTATTTTGGAGATTTATAATTCTTCCATTTTACTGGATGGAATTTCAATGAATTAGATTCACAAGAACTACTAAATCGCTTTTCACTACAAAGTGAATCATTTAGGTCGTTTTTAGCCCATTCTATTTTTGGGTAGTTCGACCGTGGAATTTCTTTGTTTCTGTATTTCCGGAATATGAGTGTGTGACTTGTTATAATTGATCCTATGGATACTACAGAGAGTGGTTCTGTCATCTTGATACAGATGGTTTTACCTCGTCGGATATTCATTCTAGTATCCGGAACGCGCGGAATATAGGAAATAGATTACAAACTATTCTAACTATGATTCATATTTTATATTAAGACCTCGCGGGCCGGACTCCAAAAAAAAGAGTTAACCCCCAAATAGTTAAAAAAGGGGGTTAGAAGTGATAAATCGACAGATTTTTATTCTTTTTCCCGTTTATGCTTATTTTAATTAAGGGACAAACCTTTCTTTAAATTTTTATTCAGTATATCTATTCATTGAATAAGTGATGATCCAACGATTCTTACTCAGGGAATTTTTGGACTTAGTTTGAAGGTTTTCTTGAATCATCGTGGTTGTAGTATGAATCTGAGGTTTTAATCGATTCATAGGGTCTTAACAAGAGAATTCCTATCAATAATAAAGAAAACAGAAGTAAAACCGCGTTACACACAAATAAGAATAACAAATAAAAGAAAAAAAAATAGGTAAATAGAGGATTCAAGAGGCCTGTAACAATCAACATAAAGACGAATGAGCCAACTTGATATTTTTTAGCATTATAATCACAAAGAAGAGCTTTCAGATTTTTATTCTTTCGTATCTTTAGAGAAAAAGAAAGAGTGAATCATAGGAGGAAAGATAAATAAGTTTCAAACTTTTTATTACACATATCCATTCTAGCCAGTATTTGAGTGGTTTTTGTTTGAGCCGTACGAAATGAAATTCTCATATACGGTTCTCAGAGGGGGAGTTCCCTGGATTTACCTATCTCAATAAAGTATATGATTGGTTCGAAGAACGTCTTGAGATTCAGGCGATTGCAGATGATATAACTAGTAAATATGTCCCTCCCCATGTGAACATATTTTATTGTTTAGGCGGAATTACACTTACTTGTTTTTTAGTACAAGTAGCTACGGGATTTGCTATGACTTTTTACTATCGCCCAACGGTTACTGAGGCTTTTGCTTCCGTTCAATATATAATGACTGAAGCTAACTTTGGTTGGTTAATCCGATCAGTTCATCGATGGTCCGCAAGTATGATGGTGCTAATGATGATCCTGCACGTATTTCGTGTGTATCTCACCGGTGGCTTTAAAAAACCTCGTGAATTGACTTGGGTTACAGGTGTAGTTTTAGCTGTATTGACCGCATCTTTTGGCGTGACTGGTTATTCCTTACCCCGGGACCAAATTGGTTATTGGGCAGTCAAAATTGTAACAGGCGTACCGGAAGCTATTCCTGTAATAGGATCGCCTTTGGTAGAGTTATTGCGCGGAAGTGCTAGTGTAGGCCAATCCACCCTGACTCGTTTTTATAGTTTACACACTTTTGTATTACCTCTACTTACTGCCGTATTTATGTTAATGCACTTCCCAATGATACGTAAGCAAGGCATCTCTGGTCCTTTATAGAGAAGAAATAGTATTATAGATCATAGATATTTGTAATCAGTCATTTATCACTTCACTCAGGGTAGGAACAATAGGATTTCATTGCTATAAATATGGATTATTGAAAAGAATAAAACATGTATTTGGATCTTTTCCTTCAACCCCGCAAAATTGTATTATTTATTTGACACTAATGGTTGAAGTGAATTTTCTGAAGATAAAATGGATTATGGGAGTGTGTGGCTTGAACTATTGATTAGTCCGTGCAGATATATGCCTATCT